TAGGATTTACTTCTAAAAATCGAGATGTTCATCGAACCTGAATAACATCTCGATAAATTGAATAAGAGCGGTAGATTTCAATTCGTCTGGAAGTATTATTTGTGCAGGAGTTCGGCTGGTTAAAAGTTCATCTATTAGTAAATTGCGGTTCCACCTAGACCTAGACAGTTGATATATGCCTACTTTCTTTTCCCAGATCGCGACAATGAAAAACGCTTTGAGAAAGAGCAGAATATATGCTGTTCCCATCGAAAGTAGTTTTTCTACTTCAGAAGTATCCGGGTCGTTTGCATTTCGTGCATTTAGCCCGGTACAGTTGTGACGATTCATCTTCATTTTTAATGTCACATGGTCCTTGAAGTCACGCGCAGTGCTCTGCGTTTGCTCGAGATTCTGATTCGGATGTTCATCTCGAATCAGAATTATGTATTTGCGAAAGCAATCTAGATATCTTTCGCAAATAGAAAATTCACAGTCTATGAATAGCCACTTCTTGGAAGTCTCATGGTCTATCCAGTAGAAAATGAATATTCGCAAATAATTCGAAAAATACGGAAAATTCTTGAGGGAATTTTGCGTAGAATCGGGTTTCATGAGTTTCTCTTGGAAAACTTGATCAATTTCATATTCCCTATTTAGAACGTTTTCGAAACGATCTAAAATTTCATTCCATTTTTCGAATTTCTCATCATTATTCGAATTTTCTTCATTTTCGGAATCGTTTTCTTCATTTTCTGAATCTTCAGGATTGCCCTCAGATTCGTTCAAACAATTTCTTAAACAAATAATGGTTCGATTGCCCGGGATGGAGTTAGACTTTGTATATTGCACCTTTAACACAGCGGTGGCGGTGGTAAATAGTGTGTAGCTACTGAAACTTAAAACGCGAACTTTTTTTTCTTAGCATAAGGGTCGCCTCCTACTAATGAATTATAAGTATCTATATTTTGTATTAACGACGAGATCGCTTATCGACTTTCGTATGTTTTCGGAAATTCGAAGTAGGTGCAAATTCTCCCAATTTGTGACCTACCATACCATCTGTTATATAAATAGGTAAATGTTCTTTTCCATTATGGATAGCAATAATATGGCCGATCATTGCGGGTATAATGGTAGATGCCCGGGACCAAGTTTTTATTATTTCTTTTTCTTCTTTCTTTTTCTTCTATATAGATTTCGAATTTCTTTTTCTATGGAATTTTTATATTAATATTCCAATTAATATATGGTCTAACCTTCCCGACCACAATTTTTCTTTTAAAAAAGTCATTTTACCAATTACTTGTTGACTTGGTTGAATCCAATTCATAAATCAAACAAAGGAAAGAGTGTAATTGTTTAACAGATATATCAAATGGAGAATTCTTTTTAAATAAAAACGTGGGAGGATTAGATCGAATGCTCCCTGCGTGAATAAAAATTCGGTCTGTTGGACACCTTCAGGGACTTCTATATTCAACGTTTGTTCAATTACTCTTTTACCCGCAAATGCAATGGTGGCCTCGGGTTCGGCAATAACGACCTTCCCCAACATACCAAAACTAGCTGTTACCCCACCAGTAGTAGGAGATGCGAGGATTGATGTATAAAATAGTTTGGCATCTAATTGATAATTATATAACGCACAAGCTATTTTACTCATCTGCATCGAGACGTTCATCGAATCTGAATAAGATATCAATAAATTCGTTAAGAGCGGCAGACGACTTTAATTCGTCTGGAAGTAGTATCTGTCCGGGAGTTGAGCTGGTTAACAGCTCAGTAATGAATTGATCTAAAACGTCCTCCCGTATAGACTGTAGCTTTAGGCCCGCCCATTTTTGTCTCCAAATGGCGACAATGAAAAAGGCTTTCGTAAAGAGCTGAATATATGCAGCTCCCATCGAAAGTAGTTTTTCCATTTCAGAAGTATCCGGGTCGTTTGCATTTCGTGCATGCCCCGCTATACAGTCGTAATGAGTCAGATGCCGAAGGGCTGTGACATAGCCTAGTAGGTCACCCGCAGCGGTCTGCATTTCTTCGAGATTTTGATTCGGATGTTCATCTTGAATCAAAATTAGCGATTTTTTGAACCAATCCCGGTATTGGTCCAATATATTAAACTCCTTTTCTACGAATAGAAACTTTTTGGAAGTCTCGCGTTCTATCCAGTAGAAGATGAACATCCGCAAATAATGCGGAAAATACGGAAAATTCTTGAGGGAATTTTGCGTAGAATCGGGTTTTATGAGTTTCTCTTGCAAAACCGGATCAATTTCGGATTTCCTATTATTTAGAACATTTTCGAAACGATCTAACATTTTTTTCAATTTTTCTAAATGATTATTCCAATTGTCGTCGTTATTTTGGGAAAATTCCGGGTAGCTCTCATAGCCATTTATTCGGCTCATAAAGACTCCTTTTATACTTAGATTTATTATTTATTTTGATTGTCATTATTTATACTTATTTGATTGATGATTTAGTTTTCAAAAATAGTTAGTGATATTATTTAGATTATTTAGTTATAAAATAAGTGATTCCATTTATCTTTTTGCTCATCTATATTATTTCGATTATAAAATAAGTGATTCGATTTCTCTTTTTAAAAGATAGAACAAAACAATAAGCGTTTCGATTAATAAGTGATTCGATTTCTCTTTCTATCTTTCTAAAAGATAGAATAGAACAATAAGTGTTTAGATAAGTGGTTACATAAGTGTTTAGATAAGTGTTTAGATTTCTCTTTCGAAAAGGTAGAATAGAACAAAAGAGGAAATACAAAAAGTATAGAATATAGAAACTTTCTTTACTTTTTGTATTTCCTTAATTAAATTTTGTTTAATTTAGGGAGAAATTCTTTTAAAATCTCCGCCTTTTTAAAAATATCCTGAACAGTTTCTGTAGGTTGAGCACCCTTTTCAAGGAAATATAGAATAGCAGGAACATTTAAATAAGTTTGATTCGTTATCGGATCATAAAAACCCACTTTCCCAAGATCTCTTCCTTCTCTTCGAGATCGAACATCAATTGCAACGATTCGATAGACGGCTCATTGGGATAGATGTAGATGAATAATACCCCCCCTAGAAACGTATAGGAAGTTTTCGCCTCGTACGGCTCGAGAAAAAATGATTCCTAGTTCTATTTTTTTATAAAATAAAAATGGCAAATTGGTCTATAAAACGATCAAATCAATTAGATTATGATTGAAGTCCTTTTTTATTCTTCGTTCCTGAAAACAAAAAAAACCATTCGTACTCATAACTCAAGTTGAATAACTCTCAAATAGCTCAAAGGAAAATCTTTAGGCATTTCATTTTTTGAGTGGTCTTTAAACCCCTTTCCTTTTTGTTTGTCTCGTTTACAAATCTATTTGTATTGGATTTTTTTCTGGTCTAGTTATTGAGACAATTGAAAGGGTGTTTCCTTGTTCTGGGATCCTTTATCTTTTCTTTGTTTTAAATCATTGGGTTTACACATAACTTCGGTGATTTTTAATCCTTTCAAAATGGCAGCAACCTACCTTTTTTTGTGATTTCTTTCTATCTTTTATCAAAGAATCATACAAACGGTTGATTTCCACGCGATACATTTTGTATCGAAAGAGTTTTGTCAATTCTAAGAAACTTTCCTTTTCGATTGGAACCCTTTCCATATCGAAAATATACTTACGAAGTTGTTCCAATTTATTGATTGGCATTAACCCTAGATCCTTGCCCCTGAGAAATGAATCAATACTTTCTACTCGAGCTTCATCATAGACTATTTACATTACAACCCCCCCAAAAAAAAAAAATAAAGGAGAGGTTCTAGTGGAACAGAACAACCGATGTCGAGCCAAGAGCACCTTCATTCTTTTATAAAGTGGTGGGTGTAAAAATCCACAACGGACCGTGTCCTTCAAGTCGCACGTTGCTTTCTACCATATCGTTTCAAACGAAGTTTTACCATAACATTTCTCTAATTTGAAGCCGGTATGGAATCATGAATAATCATTTGTTCAGTCGGTAGGAACAAGTTTTACCCAGAATTCCCCTTGATTATTGTATAACTATTCCGGCTATAATTTTCATTATAAGTTAAGGAAGATAAAATACGAGCTTGTTTTATAGCAATAGTAATTAATCGTTGTTGTTTCAAGGTCAATCTATTCACTCGTCTATCAATCTATTCAATCTATTCACTCGTCTAGATAATATTTTTCCTTGTTGACTAATAAATCGATTAATTACACTCATGTTTCTATAATCAATTCGATCCCCCGATTGAATCGGGGGTAAACGCCTACGAAACCGAATTTCGGATTATCGGCGTCTAAAGAACTGGATCGCGTAGTAGAGTAATAACGCGCACCAGATTATCCGACTTTCAACACCACCCATAATCGGTTTGCCTAATGCACGGTTATCGAAACCGAAATAAGGGGGTGTACCCTTTACTACGGTCAGGGGCATTGCGTCGTAAATAGCCTCTACTAGCTCCTCTTCATTATAGAAAGAAGTTTCCGTGTCAATTGCTTTCATTCCCACCGTTATATGACGATATGAAGGAGCATGAGCTAGAACTCGATTAGTGCCTTTTAGGAATGCTTTTACCTGGCATCGCGCAGTAATTGGTAACCCGTTATTATCTATACCTTCAACTACCAGAGCGTTATAAAGCTTTGGCATCTTGCCCGACGGAAAGTAGATTTCTAGGGCTGGACCAATCATTTTAACCACATATCCGACGTTTTTTTCTTCAATACCAGAATCGCCAGGAACACAACTAATTGGATTTTTAGTATCCATGTTTTCTTTTTTTTGATTCGAATTTAATTTTGCAAATTGAACAGCCATTCGAATTTTAAATGAAATTCGAATGAATTAAATAACTTATTTATACAGACATAGTCAAGGGGCCCTCTATGATCGATGATCATAGAAATGAAGGGATATTTTAATCCTTACCAACTTGATCTTGTTGCCCCTGGCAACAAACATGCGTGAACCATTTCACGAAGTATGTGTCTGGATAGTCCAAAGTCTCGATAGTTAGCTCTCGCTCTTCCGGTCGAAAAACAACGTCGACGAAGGCGTGTAGGTGCACTATTCCGCGGTGGGGATTGTAACTTTCCATGAATTTCTAATTGTTTACTTACCGGTAGAAAGAGTTTCTATTATTCTATTTTTTGCTAAATTGGGTAATTTCATTTATCTTAGCCCTCCTTTACAGACTAGGACAAAGAATTGAGCCAAAATGAAGATAATGATAAATTTGTCAAATTTACCCAGTGGTTTTTTTCCCCAGTTAATGGAAGCCGGATTGCGAATCTCCCCAATGTACATGGTTGTGCTGCTACCTTCAAACGTTTCAGTTCTACCTTTCAGAGCACTTAGAGGCCCTTTTGTATCTAACACTTCCATCCCTTCCCTTAAAGTATCTTCTTTCCCAGCCCCAGCAGACATTAAAATTATAGCGAGAACTCGATTATTTTCAAGGATACGCTGGACTTCGCAAATGACATAAGTATAACCTACCCCACCGGGGTAGCTTTCCTTTATAATTAAGGCGTTCAAAACCTTAGGCATCTTGTCTGGCGGAAAACCGATATCCAAAACAGTATCAATTTGTTGAAGAAGATATCCAACATTTTTTTCTTCAATACCAGAATCGCCAGGAACACAACTAATTGGATTTTTAGTATCCATGTTTTCTTTTTTTTGATTCGAATTTAATTTTGCTTACTGAATAACATGAAATATTTCCCAACTTCTTTTTTTATTGACTTTATTTTTTTTTTTTAGATTGAACAGCCATTCGAATTTTAAATGAAATTCGAATGAATTAAATAACTTATTTATACAGACATAGTCAAGGGGCCCAAAAAATTCCCATTCGGATTCTTCTTCGAAGTCGCCTTTTTCTCGTTCAAAAATGTAATCGTCTGTTTCCCACCAGTCGAATCCTTCTTCTACGCCTAAGGATTCTTCCAAATCCATTTTTTCCTCTATTTCTTTGAGGTAGGCTTTTACCTTGTTGAAGGCCATTCTTTCTTTTTGTAAGTCGCCTTTTTGCAAGAACAAGAACAAGTTTATTTTTTCTTCGACTTCAGAAACTAAATTCTCAACTTTGTCGAATAAGTTGCTGTTGCTTTGTTCTCCCGAAAGGGGTGGCTTCATAAATAGAACGATCAGTAATCGAATTATGCGTCTGTTAAGTAGATCCCTTTCTCTATTGTCTGGATTATTATCACTTTCTTGATCATTTTCTTTTTCATTTTGACTTTCATGATCATCGTCATCACCGGCATGCCACCCACAGTCATCCCACCTAGGGTCTTCCTGGGCATCCCACCCCTCGGCATTATCCCAATTATCTAAATTCGCGGAGATTCTTGTATCCCTCGATTTAATACGTTTTTTGTAACCTAATAAAATAGAAAAACGAGGGAAGGGAGCCATGGTAAAGAAATTACCAAGCGCGGTCTTATCAATGGCACTGAATTTGAATTTAGTCGCATAAGTATTAGTTAAATAAAGATAAAGTAAATTTTTGTTTTGCATAGAATAGGAAGGGTTCTTTTTGGGTTCACGAAAATTTTCAAAGAGTCTAAATACTTACTAACATGAAACGAATAATTGAAAGACATAATACTAAGCCGTAACATGAGAAATCAGACCGCATTAAAAAAAAAAAGAGAAAGTGGCAGGCCTAGAAAAAGAAATGGATTCAGCAGAATATTGTAATGAATATTCTGACTTACTTGACCCGACTTATAGCTTTTTTGTTCGCATATAAAGCGGATTCGAAATTCTCTTTCATTCCACCTGTACCCGGGCGAATATGAAGCGCCCGGAGACTGTCTGTCTTTAACAATGAAGAAAATAGTGTATGGTTCCATAGATCTCGAGGAAATCTAAATATGCCAAATATTCGAAATCTTCTGATTGTAGAAGTCTCTTCCACTTGGAACTGTGAGTATCTTTTATAATGATTAGAAGATCCTCGATAGTATAGATCTTTTCTTCCATGAAAAAACTAGTTATTCGGGTAGATAACTTCAATTCTGAAATAAAGAAAAAAGCCGGGTCTTTTCTTTTTCTAGAGATATAGACTATCAACCTATACCACCACGGTTTCAGGTTCAGTTTATCAAAGTTACAATAGAATAAGGCCGTTAAAGCCCATGAATTATTAATAAATTCGTCTATTTTTCTGAAAATTTCTTCTTTTTCTTTCTTGTCCAAATCTTCTATTTCTAGGAGGTACTCGCGATCGTAGATTACCACCATTATTAATAGATTAAGAGAAATTAGTTCTTCTTTTTTAATAAGTACATCAGCTACTCTTTTCGATAAGCCTAATTTGCGAAGAGGGATATATCGTGGATCCTCTTTCCCGAACACAATAAGACGGCAAATTGTTTTCTTTAGTGAAACCCACAATATACGGAAAAAACAGAAAAAAGCCAGAAAAATAAAAATTCGTGAGATTGGGCGTATTTGTAAAATACGCCCTTGTATAACGAAAATTCTCATAGTGGTCCCTCCAATCCACTAAAAATATTTTTTATTGAAAAGAATATATTCTAACTTGAATATATAGTGATTGTCAAGTATATGATCGATAATATATCTTATTAGAATCAATTCTATTTCTTTTTTTATAACAATAATAATCTAAACTTTTTAGATAGAAATAGAAAACTATATGATCGATGATATATCTTATTAGAATCAATTCTATTTCTTTTTTTATAACAAAAATAATCTAAACTTTTTAGATAGAAATTGTCAACTATATGATCGATGATATATCTTATTAGAATCAATTCTATTTCTTTTTTTATAAAAAAAAGAATCTAAACTTTTTAGATAGAAATTGTCAAGTATATGATCGATCGTATATCTTATTATAATAGATTCTTAAATAATATGGATTCGAATCTAATCGCCCTATAGAAATATTAATATACAGATTTCATTTCAATTGGAATTTGGTTATTCACCATGTACGAGGATCTCTACTAAGCATCCATGGCTGAATGGTTAAAGCGCCCAACTCATAATTGGAGAGTTCGTAGGTTCAATTCCTACTGGATGCATGCTAATGGGACCCTCTACTACGTCTATAGAAATATCTGATTCTCTATCTTATTGTATATATATAGATTAATATTGTAATGTAATGAATATTCTGACTTATAGCTTCCTTGTTCGTCTCCTAAGTATAAGATAGAGATATATTTCTTTATTTCGAATTTCTTTATATACGATTTTCATTTATTTATATACGATAGGTCCCGTTTGGTTTGGTTCTCTTTGGGATGAGAAATGGCCTACTTAACTCAGTGGTTAGAGTATTGCTTTCATACGGCGGGAGTCATTGGTTCAAATCCAATAGTAGGTAGAGTATTGCTTTCATACGGCGGGAGTCATTGGTTCAAATCCAATAGTAGGTAGAACTTATTAGATACCATTGACTCTGGTATCTAATAAGTTTTTCTACTCGCCTTCTTTTTTTATTGACTTTATTTTTTTTTTTTTTTCGTTCCATTAAAATCGCAATCGACTACGAAATTTAAATTTCGTAGTCGATTCCTTTTTCTTATTAATCGGAAAAAAATTCCCATTCGGATTCTTCTTCGAAGTCGCCTTTTTCTCGTTCAAAAATGTAATCGTCTGTTTCCCACCAGTCGAATCCTTCTTCTACGCCTAAGGATTCTTCCAAATCCATTTTTTCCTCTATTTCTTTGAGGTAGGCTTTTACCTTGTTGAAGGCCATTCTTTCTTTTTGTAAGTCGCCTTTTTGCAAGAACAAGAACAAGTTTATTTTTTCTTCGACTTCAGAAACTAAATTCTCAACTTTGTCGAATAAGTTGCTGTTGCTTTGTTCTCCCGAAAGGGGTGGCTTCATAAATAGAACGATCAGTAATCGAATTATGCGTCTGTTAAGTAGATCCCTTTCTCTATTGTCTGGATTATTATCACTTTCTTTATTATTTTCTTTTTCATTTTGACTTTCATGATCATCGTCATCACCGGCATGCCACCCACAGTCATCCCACCTAGGGTCTTCCTGGGCATCCCACCCCCCGGCATTATCCCAATTATCTAAATTCGCGGAGATTCTTGTATCCCTCGATTTAATACGTTTTTTGTAACCTAATAAAATAGAAAAACGAGGGAAGGGAGCCATGGTAAAGAAATTACCAAGCGCGGTCTTATCAATGGCACTGAATTTGAATTTAGTCGCATAAGTATTTTTTAAATAAAGATAAAGTAAATTTTTGTTTTGCATAGAATAGGAAGGGTTCTTTTCGGGTTCACGAAAATTTTATTTTTAAAAGTATAAATAAATACTTACTAACATGAAACGAATAGTTGAAAGACATAATACTAAGCCGTAACATGAGAAATCAGACCGCATTAAAAAAGAAAAGATAAAGTGGCAGGCCTAGAAAAAGAAATGGATTCAGCAGAATATTGTAATGAATATTCTGACTTACTTGACCCGACTTATAGCTTTTTTGTTCGCATATAAAGCGGATTCGAAATTCTCTTTCATTCCACCTGTACCCAGGCCCTTTATATTCGCCCGGAGATTGTCTGTCTTTAACAATGAAGAAAATAGTGTATGGTTCCATAGATCTCGATGAAATCCAAATATTTCAAATATTCGAAATCTTCTGATTGTAGAAGTCTCTTCCACTTGGAACTGTGAGTATCTTTTATAATGATTAGAAGATCCTCGATAGTATAGATCTTTTCTTCCATGAGGAAACTAGTTATTCGGGTAGATAACTTCAATTCTGAAATAAAGAAAAAAGCCGGGTCTTTTCTTTTTCTAGAGATATAGACTATCAACCTATACCACCACGGTTTCACTTTCAGTTTATCAAAGTTACAATAGAATAAGGCCGTTAAAGCCCAAGAATTATTAATAAATTCGTCTATTTTTCTGACAATTTCTTTTTTCTCTTTCTCGTCCAAATCTTCTATTTCTAGGAGGTCCTCGCGAGCGTAGATTACCACTATTATTAATGGATTAAGAGAAATTAGCCTTTCTTTATGAATAAGTACATCAGCTACTCTTTTCGATAAGCCTAATTTGCGAAGAGGGATATATCGTGGATCCTCTTTCCCGAACACAATAAGACGGCAAATTGTTTTCTTTAGTGAAACCCACGATATACGGAAAAAACAGAAAAAAGCCAGAAGAATCAAAATCTGTGAGATTGGGCGTATTTTACAAATACGCCCTTGTATAACGAAAATTCTCATAGTGGTCCCTCCAATCCACTAAAAATATTTTTTATTGAAAAGAATATATTCTAACTTGAATATATAGTGATTGTCAAGTATATGATCGATAATATATCTTATTAGAATCAATTCTATTTCTTTTTTTATAACAATAATAATCTAAACTTTTTAGATAGAAATTGTCAACTATATGATCGATGATATATCTTATTAGAATCAATTCTATTTCTTTTTTTATAACAAAAATAATCTAAACTTTTTAGATAGAAATTGTCAACTATATGATCGATGATATATCTTATTAGAATCAATTCTATTTCTTTTTTTATAAAAAAAAGAATCTAAACTTTTTAGATAGAAATTGTCAAGTATATGATCGATCGTATATCTTATTATAATAGATTCTTAAATAATATGGATTCGAATCTAATCGCCCTATAGAAATATTAATATACAGATTTCATTTCAATTGGAATTTGGTTATTCACCATGTACGAGGATCTCTACTAAGCATCCATGGCTGAATGGTTAAAGCGCCCAACTCATAATTGGAGAGTTCGTAGGTTCAATTCCTACTGGATGCATGCTAATGGGACCCTCTACTACGTCTATAGAAATATCTGATTCTCTATCTTATTGTATATATATAGATTAATATTGTAATGTAATGAATATTCTGACTTATAGCTTCCTTGTTCGTCTCCTAAGTATAAGATAGAGATATATTTCTTTATTTCGAATTTCTTTATTTATATACGATATTTTCATTTATTTATTTATATACGATAGGTCCCGAGAATATTGTAATGAATATTCTGACTTACTTGACCTGACTTATAGCTTTTTTGTTCGTATATAAAGCGGATTCGAAATTCTCTTTCATTCCACCTGTACCCAGGCGCTTCATATTCGCCCGGAGACTGTCTGTCTTTAACAATGAAGAAAATAGTGTACGGTTGTATAGATCTCGATTAAATCTATATATGCCAACTCTTCTGATTGTACAAATCTCCTCCACTTCGAACTGTGAGTATCCTTTATGATGATTAGAAGATCCTCGATGGTATAGATCTTTTCTTCCATGAGGAAACTAGTTATTCGGGTAGATAACCTCAATTCTGAAATAAAGAGAAAAGCCGGGTCTTTTCTTTTTCTAGAGATATAGACTATCAATCTACACCACCATGGTTTCACTTTCAGTCTATCAAAGTTACAATAGAATAAGGCCGTTAAAGCCCACGAATTATTAACAAATTCGTCTATTTTTCTGACAATTTCCTCTTTATCTTTCTCCTCCAAACCTTCTATTTCTAGGAGGTCCTCGCGAGTGTAGATTACCATTATTATTAATTGATTAAGAAAAATAAGCCTTTCTTCATCAAAAAGTACATCAACTACTCTTTTAGATAAGCCGAATTTGCGGACAGGCATATATCGTGGATCCCCTTTTTCGAACAAAAGAAGACGGCAAACTTTTTTCTTTATTGCAACCCACTTTATATGGAAAAAACAGAAACAAGCCACAAGAGTCAAAATGTGCGAGACCCGATCCCGTAGGAAAACCAAATTTTGAGTCATATTTTCCTCCTATGAATATAGGATAAGATAGAAATATATCGATTTTATTTATTTTATTATAAAATATATGTGCATTACACATAGGCATTGTCAAGTGTCAGACAGGATTAAAAAAGAAAAGATAAAGTGGCAGGCCTATAAAAATTATTTTAGGATTAAAAAGTAAAGATGGTGCCTAATACTAACTAGTCATTTTATCTATGATTTATGCATGTTTTTTTTAAGTACTTACCTAAGTTTGTTTCCATTTTTGCAAGATAGGAGACGATAATAAAAAAGATACATCGGAAAAAAAAAGTGCAAAAAAACGTTTATTCAAAAGGAATCATTCTTTACTTGGATGAAATTTGTTTGAACCTCGCCTTTCACTTCCTTCACTTTAAGGCTATGCCATCCTAAGATGCTGCTAAATAAATGGAAGGATCTTAGCAACGTCCATGAAAGATGAAATTCGTTTTATTTGCCTAACTTCCCTAAAAAAATGCACTCTTTTAACTAATATTCTTAATTACTAATTAAGAATATTAGTCAAAATAGAAATAAACACTAAAACCAAAGAAAACCCTATTCTTCGTATTTTAACTTTGATTCTGCTAAATTAATTACTTGTTGACTACAAATTTCCTATCTTATCTTATGCAGTTCCAAAGATAGCGTACAACAAAACGTAAAGAAAATTCAGAACACAAG